TCTAACGTAAGCTCCAAGGCTTCACACCAAGTCTTCACTGACATAATATGCATGCTTAAGTAGGGTCAGGCGGAACCGTTGTTGCCTGATGGGAACTCCCCCCATATTGCTATCAATGTCTTCATGTCGCACGACCTCTTAACATTACACCACTGAATCCCCAATCCTTTGCTTGCTGTGCAGTGACAGTACCAATATCCACTAATCGTTGTTTCCAGATACGGTTTCCGGTTGACATCTCTTCTAATTCGTCGATACGAGAAGAAAATTGTTGTGTGAAGGAATCAATATCTCGACATAAGCCAAGAGGCAGATCTTGTGCCACTCCACCTGGTCGTATGAAACTGGCATGCATCCTGGCTCCCGAGACTCTTTCATAGAATTCCAACAATTTCTCTCGCTCCTCAAAAGCCCATAGGGACGGAGTTGATGCTCCCACATCCATAGCATGAGTAGTTAAAGCAAGTGAATGATTTGAAATTCGAGTTATTTCACGGAATAACACTCGTATATATTGAGCTCGTAATGGTACCTCGCAATTCAAAAGTCTCTCTACGGCTGAAGAATGAGCGTGTTCTTGGGCCATCATAGAAACATAGATAGGGTCGACGACGGAACGAAGAACTCACCCTAGATACAGCTTTTTCGTACACGTTCACTTGCATCACATACACAAGTGCTCTCTGAACCGTGCAATAAGGTCACCCATAACACGGCTCCCCCACTTGAATTATCTTAGCCCCCAAAAAATGATATTGGAAAAATGGCAGCGTAACGTAACAATTAGTATTGAAAGCTGGTCGCCTTTTGAGGGAGGGAAAGCGTTTCAATAGGAGCCCTACTTCCCTCTTTGCGACCTCATCACTTCAAAAAAAGCGCAAACCTATTTCTTTCTTAGTCCCCTATAGATAAGGCGGAGCGCACCTTTAGTACTTCAGTAGGGCTTAGAAAGGCTACTTCAATCTAGGAAACAGCCGGAAACTCGAGAGGCCTTGTCTTGTATAGGCTTTGGAAGCGTTCGCCGGTAACCAAAGCGTATCGTTCCCGCGGTACTTTGCTTATAGCTTTTTTTAGGTTATGCAATAGAAGGGGGGCTTAGCTTTGGATCCCCCCTGCTTGCAGAAATGAATGGATCAGAAGGGGGCTGGGTTCTATTTCCGGGCCGGGCGGGAGGTGAAGGCCATAAGAGAAGATTTCCCTCCCGGTAAAGAAGAGAGGAAAAAGGTGCTGTCATCTATCTCGACCAGTTTCCCGAGGCGTTGGAAATCCAGACCGGCTCAGGGGCGCTATTTAGCCCTTCGTTTCGCCAACAAAGAAGTCATCCTTGACGATTTCCCATTCCTTCCTTGCCGAGCCGCCTCTCTTCGCCATTCGAAGTACTACCCTTAACTTTCAGCTTCCCTTTCTGTAACATACCCTTTAGCCCTCCTTTCCAATCACTAAGAATAAATAAATACCAAATCAATCTCAGCTCGGTACGGATAGGCAAGCTTCGTTTGTTATTTTTCCGGCCCTGCGCGATAAGGGAGTTTACTCAACCCATTCCCAGTCTCCCGCACTGCTCAAGTAAGTGTGCGACTCCGTATGAGGACCTCCTTCCCTTCTGCCCACTCTCCGTTCACACGGTTCTCAAAGCAGAGGAGGAAGGGTGGGCAGCAGGTACCACGAGCCCTCTGTCCCACACATCTATCCAGAAGCAAGTGTAGTTCACCGGTTCCACCGAATGCTCCTATCTCTCGGCAAAGATCGTGTGAGTGTGCAGTTATGCTTCGGATGCTTCGCCATAGAATAGATCGACCCAGTTCCCGTTCTTTTTCGGTGCACTCGCTTTATATCTCCGACACACAAGGAAGGACGCGGTGGGAAGGAAGCAGCCCTAGCCTCTGTCCGGCCGATCATTCCGCTGGCATCTTGCATTCACGCCTCCGTTTGACTGCCGCTCGGGGATGTAGTTGTAGATACGTTAGTCTTAGTGGATCGTTGGCTCCACCTGTTATCTTCTTCTACGACATGCTGTTGTCGTCGCCATATGGAATATGTCACTTAGTCATCTCTGCCTCGCTGCGGGTCAGCACCTCCGAAAGAAACGGAGGACTTCATTCAGTGACTCCGCGATCGCCCTCTGAACGATCAGAATAAGGTAAAGCTTGAAGATAAGTTTTGTACTCTATTAATTTCTCAGTCCCTCTAGTCGGGTGGGCGCCGGCCGGTCTTTCGACCAGATCCCCCTAAAAACCGTACGTGCGGGTCTCCCCGCATGCGGCTCACGCCATTCGAGGTGGCCCAGCCCAGCATTCATTCGCAAATCCTGTAGTGAAATTGAGACTGCTCGACCTCGGAAGCTAATTCGCGTGTAGGCAGCGCTGTCTGTCGTACCGTTGACTCTATCTATTCATTGAATGAACTTTATTACATTTTTGGTATAGGCTCGCTCCCTCTTTTTCAAAGAATTAATGCACTTCCCCTTTACTTCATAGGGCCTTCTCTAATCTAATAGGGGAAAAGCCTGGAATTTCCGTCAAATGACCCGGCCTCCCCTGGCTCTTCCACCGTCCAGGCTCCCTTTCCTCCCTATGCTATGCTCCCCCGGCGCAGGCCTACCACGCTTCGCGCCTGCAGCGTTTTCGCCAGACGGTCTTTGCCAGTAGTGCCATCCTCCCCGCTGGCTGTATGGGCGGGTTGTCCCTTGCTGCTGCGTTCTGTTAGGCTATGGATTACAGGAACAAATGTAATTGAATGAGACAGCGGGCGGGTTACACGTTCCACTGTGCCGAGATGTGAGGTGCAGGTGGTGATGATCACCCCGGGGTATGCGCTAGCGCCCTTGACAGGCACTCCAGGACCCGCCAACGCTCATGAAAACCCGGGTCGGTCGATCCTCCATTCATCTGACCGGAGGTGTGGATAACGAGGCCACCTTCACAACCTTCTCCCTTCTGTCCCTATGTTGTAGTAAGGTAGGGCGGTTCGCTTGAGTTGCTCAACCGCCCCTTAGCCCGGTGCTCATGACGCGCTACGGAACCTCCCCTTACCTACATAGGGGCCGGGGGACCAAGCAGGGCATAGCTAGCGGCATAGGAGCCGACTCGGCGTCAGCGGCTTCGTGCCGCACTGGAGTAATCCAATATGTGGTTCCGCACGTTCCACCACTTCTCCGTTCATTTCCAATACTGATCGTGAAACACCATGAGCAGCAGGATGTTGAGGTCCGAAATTCGAAGTGAAATTTGTGATTTGCCCGTTCCTAGTCGTCATGGGAAAAAAAGGAAGAAATCAGAAAAAGATTATTCCCTAAGAGCTTGTCCAGTACTACCAGTACCTGAAATGCATCTCCTTCGCCCGCGCGCGATAGCTCTACCTGGCGTGCCGCCTTGCATGCAAGCGAAGCGCTATTGGCGGAAATAAATAGCTCACTGAGCGATGATTGATTCCCTCCGTGAAGAAGATGGAGAAAAGGAAATCGCAATCCGGTGAATAACGAGTGGGACGGGTTGGATCAAACTGCGAGCCATACTTTTAAATGTTCAGTGTGCGTTTCATATTCTACTTGATTTCCATCACTCTAGCACACCGCTTGCCTATTCCGACTAAGCAGCCCGGCGTGCTTCTTAATGAGAAGCAAAACCAGAACGCCTAAAAGCATTCTAGTTGGAAGAGAGGAGGTAGGGCTTTTCCCTACAGCAAATAACATGGGAATGGGGGAAACTTTTTCATTCAGCACGGTGTATAGCCGGAGCGAAGCGCTGTTCACGTTACAGCTACTGTGTTGACTGTAACTACACTACGATATTTTCATTTAGCTTAAGAACCATTTTCTGCCCGGGGAAATAACAACGAAGAAAGAAAGCAAGAGAAGAGAAGAGCAGCCATCGAGGCGGAAAAATCCGCTCACTGACCGACTACCTTGACTCACTCCCTGACAGGGCACACTGAATTGAACTAGAGCTTCTTGTCCTTTGAGAAGGGATCTCTCTCTGTAAAGAAGTCCTTGACTCAGAAGCACGAATCTAAAGATTCCCTCTCTTTGCAGCTATCTGAAATGCATAGAAAGCAGTTTGATGCCTAGCTAAGTTGAGTGCTTTCGCACCTTGCGTGCCTTTCTTGGGATTGCTCGCTGGCAGAAGAAAGCCCAACTGAAACCGGCTATGCTATAAGTAAAACAGACCCGAAACTGGATCGCTGGTAACCCTATTATATATATATATATATAAGATTCCAGCTTTGAAATGGTGTCACTGGCCTGGCTTGCGTAAAGCTAACTTGACAACTATCTTAACTGATCAAAAAATTTCCCCTAGCTTGTTGTAACGGGATGTGAGGGCCCTCACACTATTTGGATTGGAAAGAGCTGGGAAGCTCCTAGACTATGGGGAAGGCCAAAGCTACTGACTTTCGCCTTGCAATTCGGCTCTGAGCCCGATGCCTTTAGCTGCTCTTCTGTCTTGCCCCGAGATAGGAGTTGAGAGCTTCAGGCAGCACCACAGCCCTAGGCGCACTATAATAGGTAGCACAGATCACAGCAAGACTTCAATCTCTCGATCCAGAAATGAGGAAAGAAAGGTCTTTGTCCCGGAAGAAAAGAAAGAAGTGGCATTTCCCTTCCGCTTACTACCTATCACAGAGGTACCTCACTCTATTTGCTGTTGGGCTTCCTGGTGAGATATAAACGAGTTCCCCCTATCAGAAAACTATGCACTCCAACCGTGGATGGAAATTCTTCTGTCCTTTCCGGGAAATCGAACTCAATCAAGCCCACACTGGTTATGGAATAGAGCTTTGGCTCATGGCTGCTGTCTCTTCTAAGCCAACTCGGCCTTTCGCCCTACTGAAGTACTAAAGGTGCGAAACTAGCTTTTATTGGTCATCCCAGGCTTGTACTCGAGGACCATGCAGAACCCCGTATTTCTTATAGAGAATCTCCTAATTGTTCCAGAGCAACTAGAAAGAGATTCTTTAACCAGAAAGAATTCAGTTCAGATGTAGGATACCTATCCAGAAGT